AAAGGAAATCGACCTATTTCAAATGAAATAGGCTGTTTTCATCTAATTTTTTTTTTTTTTTTTTTTTTTATAATTAATTTAATGATGTTTAGATAAATGAATTGTATTGAATTTTATTTTATTTAAGTAAATWAWWTTWRTTTTCTTTTTAAAAAAAAATAGTTATTTAATAAATAATCAAATTAAATCTAATTTTTTGTTTATATACTTTAATAATTAGTATTATTATTTGTTAAAATAGTAATTATTTCGTTTATTATTATTATTATTATTAAATTTTTTTAATTATATTAATAAATAATCAAATTAAATCTAATTTTTTTTTATTATTTAGGCTATAATTAATTAATTAATTAATTCTATTATTTTTATCTAATTTTTAATATTTAAAGTTTTTAAAGACAGTTCAAATGAAATAGGCTGTTTTCAATTTAATTTTTGTAATGAAAAACAGTAAGTTATTTAGGGGATATTTACTGCATAGGCCTCCTATTACCATTTTTTATTTATTTAATTAAATTAAACTTAATTTATTTTTTTAGTAAAAATTAATTATTTAATAAATAATCAAATTAAACTTAATTTTTTTTTTTAACAAGTTTATAGGAGTATAAAGTTTTATTTTGGCTTAAAATTTTATTATTGATTTGTTTTATATGTAAGTTTTTGTGTGTATTTTTATTTATTTTAATAATTGATGAATTTTAATTATAATCTCAGTAAATAGATTTATTAATCAAGGAATCTTGGAAATAGTAATTTCATGTAGTATTGGCTAAATTTGTGCCAGCAGCCGCGGTTATACAAATAATGCAAATAAAATTATTTTGGTGTGAGTTAAAATATTGTTGTTTTTAAAATAAAATTAGGTTTATTAGGTGAAATTTTAAATTTAATAATTTTTAAGAAAATGTTTTTGAGGCTTGTAAATTTTAGGTATAAACTAGGATTAGATACCCTATTATTTAAAATGTAATTTAAAACACTAAGGTAGTAGTAGTTATGTTCTTGAAACTTAAAAAATTTGGCGGTATTTTAGTCTATTCAGAGGAATCTGTCCTGTAATCGATAATCCACGTTGAACCTTACTTGAGTTTGTTTATCAGTTTATATACCGTCGTTATCAGAATATTTTATTAGAAAAATAATTTTCTATAATTTATATTAGAATTTATATCAGATCAAGGTGTAGCTTATATTTAAGTAGAGATGGATTACAATAAACTTATTTAAACGGATTTAATTTTGAAAGATTTTATTGAAGGTGGATTTGATAGTAAAATTTTAAAGGTTGTGAGTTTGATTTTGGCTCTAGAATATGCACACATCGCCCGTCGCTCTTACTATTAAGGTAAGATAAGTCGTAACATAGTAGATGTACCGGAAGGTGTATCTAGAATGACAATTTGAAGCTTATTTAGTAAAGTATTTCATTTACATTGAAAAGATTTTTGTGCAAATCAATATAAATTGAATAATATTTATTTATTAAAAATTTTTTTTTTTAGAATAATTTATTGAAAATAATTATATAGTTTATTGTTTTAGTAATTTGTAGTGAAAAAATAATTATAATTATAGTGTATTAGTATTGTGAAAGGCTGTTGAAATAATTTGAAAAATTTTTAGTTTAAAAGAAAATTTAATTTATTGTACCTTGTGTATCAGGGTTTATCAAATAATTAATATATATATTTATTAATCTCGATTTTGTAAGAGTTAATAGTTTATTAAAGTTAATGTGTCAAAATTATTTTAAATAAATTATTAGAAATGAAATGTTATTCGTTTATAAAGGTATCTAGTTTTTTTAGAAATAAATTTAATTTACAAATTTTTGATTTTTGAGTTATTTGTTTAATTTAAAAATTTATTAATTTGACTATTTTAAGGGATAAGCTTTGAGATAAATTATTAAAAATTAATAATTGTTAATGTAAAATGTATGCTTAGAATTAGCAATCATTAGTAAGTTTGTTATAAATTATTTTATGTTTTATATTATTTATTATGTTTTAATTTTTTATAAAAATTTTTTTATAAATAGATTGTAGAAAGGAATAATGGTGGAATTAGTATATTTTGTTGTGTTGGTAATTATATATGATAAGTTTATATAAAGAATTCGGCAAATTTTTACTCGCCTGTTTAACAAAAACATGTCTTTTTGAGTTATTTTTAAAGTCTGACCTGCCCACTGAATTTTAAATGGCCGCAGTATTCTAACTGTGCAAAGGTAGCATAATCATTAGTCTTTTAATTGAAGGCTGGTATGAACGGTTGGACGAAGTATAAGCTGTTTCATGTAAATTTACAATAGAATTTTATATTTTAGTTAAAAAGCTAAAATGAGGTTAAAAGACGAGAAGACCCTATAAATCTTTATATTTTATATGGTTTAAATTTTTTTGATTTCTTTTATTTTTATTATATAAGGTATTTTGTTGGGGTGATGTTAAAATTTGATGAACTTTTAATTTGTTTTAAATCATTAATTTATGAGTTATTGATCCGTTAATAGCGATTATAAGATTAAGTTACTTTAGGGATAACAGCGTAATTTTTTTGGAGAGTTCATATCGATAAAAAAGTTTGCGACCTCGATGTTGGATTAAGATATAGTTTTAGGTGTAGCCGCTTAAAGGTTAAGTCTGTTCGACTTTTAAATTCTTACATGATCTGAGTTCAGACCGGCGTAAGCCAGGTTGGTTTCTATCTTTAATATGACTTAATACCTTAGTACGAAAGGACCAGGTATTTAAATTATAGAATTTTTAAATTAGAATTTTAATAATTTAAAACTATTTTGGCAGATTAGTGCAATAAATTTAGAATTTATTTATGTAACATTATATTACAAATAGTACTTGTTTTTTATAGAACTTATTTTATCGATTATTGGGAGATTAGTTTTAGTGATTTGTGTATTAGTGAGAGTAGCTTTTTTAACTCTTTTAGAGCGGAGGGTATTAGGTTATATTCAAATTCGTAAGGGTCCTAATAAAGTTGGTCTTATAGGGATTCCTCAACCATTTTGTGATGCGATTAAGTTATTTACTAAGGAACAAACTTATCCTCTTCTTTCAAATTATTCTTCTTATTATTTTTCTCCTATTTTTTCTTTATTTCTTTCATTAGTAGTATGATTGTGCGTTCCGTTATTTGTTAAATTGTATTCTTTTAATTTAGGATTATTATTTTTTTTATGTTGTACTAGTTTGGGGGTTTATACAGTTATAGTGGCTGGGTGATCTTCTAATTCTAATTATGCATTGTTAGGAGGATTGCGTGCGGTAGCTCAAACAATTTCTTATGAAGTTAGAATGGCTCTAGTTTTATTATCTTTTGTATTTTTGATTGGGGGTTATAATATTTTAAATTTTTTTTTTTATCAGAAAAGTATTTGATTTTTGGTTATTTTATTTCCTATTAGATTGGTTTGGTTTTGTATTTGTTTAGCTGAGACTAATCGTACTCCTTTTGATTTTGCTGAAGGTGAGTCAGAGTTAGTTTCTGGGTTTAATGTTGAATATAGAAGAGGGGGATTTGCTTTAATTTTTATAGCAGAATATGCTAGTATTTTATTTATGAGTATATTATTTTGTGTAATTTTTTTGGGGTGTGATTTATTTAATGTAGTATTTTATATTAAATTAACTTTTATTTCTTTTATATTTATTTGAGTTCGTGGAACTCTTCCTCGGTTTCGTTATGATAAGTTAATGTATTTAGCTTGAAAGAGTTTTTTACCATTTTCATTAAATTTTTTATTATTTATTGTTGGATTTAAGTTGTTGTTAATTTATTATATGTGGTTAATAAAAATTAGTAAATGAAGTTAATAGAAAGGTGATTTTCTATCTTATGCTTTCAAAACATATGCTTGTTCAAGCTCATTAACTAATTAATTAAATTATCTCATCATTTGTTAATTAGAGGGTTAATAATGTAATATAAGAAATAAATAATAGTTAAAATTTGTCCTACTAAAACGTAAGGTTCTTCTACAGGTCGTGCTCCGATTCATGTGAGAAGAATAACTGTAACTACTATGATTCAGAATATGATTTTATTGATGGGATAGAATTGGATTCCTCGGAATTGACTTAAGTGGTAAAATGGGAGAATTATTAAAATAGCAATAGATAAAACTAGTGCAATTACTCCTCCTAATTTATTAGGGATTGACCGTAAAATTGCATATGCAAATAGGAAGTATCATTCGGGTTGGATATGTACTGGTGTAACTAAAGGGTTGGCTGGAATAAAATTATCGGGGTCTCCTAATAAATAAGGGTTGGTTAATGTTAATAGTAATAGTGCTGTAATTATTACAATAAATCCTACAATATCCTTGAATGAAAAATATGGATGGAATGGGATTTTATCTATATTAGAATTTAGTCCAATAGGATTATTTGATCCTGTTTGGTGAAGAAATAGAAGGTGGATTAATGTTATTGCAAGTACAATGAAAGGTAAAATGAAATGGAAGGTGAAGAATCGGGTAAGAGTTGCATTATCTACAGCGAATCCTCCTCATACTCATTGTACTAGGTCAATTCCTAAATATGGGATGGCTGATAATAAGTTTGTAATAACTGTTGCTCCTCAGAATGATATTTGTCCTCATGGTAGCACATATCCTATAAAAGCTGTTGCTATTACTAAAAATAAGATTAGTACTCCAATTAATCATGTGGGGGTAAATAAATAGGATCCATAATAGATTCCTCGTCCGATATGTAAGTAAATACAAATAAAGAAAAATGAAGCACCGTTAGCATGGAGGGTTCGTAGTAATCACCCGTAATTTACGTCTCGGCAGATGTGGTTTACTCTGTTAAAGGCTAAATTAATATCAGCTGTATAATGTATAGCTAGGAATAGTCCTGTTAGGATTTGAATAATTAAACATAATCCAAGCAGAGACCCAAAATTTCATCAACCAGAAATATTTACGGGAGCGGGTAGATCTACTAAAGCATTATTTGCAATTTTAAATAAGGGGTGTTGGGTTCGTAAAGGTTTATTCATTAGTTTATTTGTCGGAGAGGTCCGTAGAATAATTTAGTGATTTTTACTACTGCAATGAGTGTGATTAATAAGTAGTTTATTAACAGAATTGTAATAATATTGGTTGGGAAATTATATAGTTTATTTAGTCTTAAGGTATTTTCTGTTAAGAAAATAGTGGGACTATTATATTCTTGTATTTCTGAAGTTGTTAAGAAGTGTACTATAGATAATTTGTCAGATATTGTAATAATTAATATTGTAATTATTATAATAATTAGACATCTTAATCTTAATTTTATGGATAATGAAAATATTTCATTTGAGGCTAAAGATGTTACGTAGATAAATAGTACAAGTATTCCTCCTAAGAAAATTAAAAATAAGATATATGAGAATCAAAAATTTTTTGCTATTAATCCTGTTAATAGGCAGATTTGTAAGGTTTGGATTAGAAGTATTAATCCTATAGCTAGGGGGTGGTTTATTTGAATGAAAATAAATCTGGAGATTAAAGTTGATGAGTATAAAAATAGTTGTATTATATCAGGAGGTAGTTTAATTAAAATATTAATTTTGGGGATTAATGATGAAGTAATTTCTTTTCTCTTGAAATTTTAAAAGATTGATTCTTATTTTTGATTTACAAGACCAATGTTTTCATTAAACTATTAAAACTAATGATAATGAGATTGTATTGAGGGTTACCTAGTTTTTTGGTTTTAACAGGAGTTTTTGTTTTTGTCTCTAATCGTAAGCATTTATTATCTATGCTTTTGAGATTAGAATATATTGTATTAAATTTATTTTTTTTATTATTTATTTTTTTAAACTTGATAGATTATAGAAGATTTTTTAGTATAATATTTTTAACCTTTAGAGTGTGTGAGGGTGCTTTAGGGCTTTCTATTTTAGTTTCTATAATTCGTACTCATGGAAATGATTATTTTCAATCATTTAATGTTTTACAATGTTAAAATTAATTATAATAATACTTTTTATTAGACATGTTTGTTTTGTAAATGGATTGTTTTGAATGGTTCAAAACTTGTTGTTTATTGTTACATTTTTATTTATTTTGTTAAATTATTGTACTAATTATTTTGTAAATATTACTTATTTTATGGGATATGATGTTATTTCTTATGGTTTGATTTTATTGAGATTTTGGATTTGTACTTTAATATTAACAGCTAGTGAATCTGTTAATAAATATAATAATTATAAGGAGTTATTTTTATTTAATGTTTTGATTTTATTAATTTTTTTAATTTTAACATTTAGAAGAATGAATTTATTTATGTTTTATTTATTTTTTGAAAGAAGTTTAATTCCTACATTGTTTTTAATTTTGGGTTGGGGGTATCAACCTGAGCGTTTGCAGGCGGGTGTTTATTTATTATTTTATACTTTGTTGGTTTCTTTGCCTATATTAGTAGGTATTTTTTATTTATATAGTAGTTTAAATATAATGGATTTTTATTTATTAGGAAACTATGTGTTTAATTTTGATCTTTTGTATTTATCTTTAATTTTAGCTTTTTTAGTTAAAATACCTATATTTTTAGTTCATTTGTGGCTTCCTAGGGCTCATGTTGAAGCTCCGGTTTCGGGTTCAATAATTTTAGCTGGTATTATACTTAAGTTAGGGGGTTATGGGTTATTGCGGGTATTTTCTTTTTTGCAATTTAGTGGAATTAAATACAATTATGTGTGGGTTAGTATTAGATTAGTAGGTGGGGTTTTAATTAGATTGGTGTGTTTACGTCAGACTGATTTAAAGGCTTTGATTGCTTATTCTTCTGTAGCTCATATAGGGATTGTATTAGGGGGGTTAATAACATTAACTTATTGAGGTCTTTGTGGTTCTTATACATTAATAATTGCTCATGGGTTATGTTCTTCAGGATTGTTTTGTTTGGCTAACATTACTTACGAGCGATTAGGGAGTCGAAGTTTGTTAATTAATAGGGGGTTGTTAAATTTTATACCTTCTATGACTTTATGATGATTTTTGTTGAGTGCATGTAATATGGCTGCTCCTCCTTCATTAAATTTATTAGGGGAAGTTTCGTTGTTGAATAGAATTGTTAGATGGTCTTGGGTTACTATATTGGCTTTATCTTTATTGTCTTTTTTTAGAGCTGCTTATACTTTATATTTATATGCTTATAGACAACATGGTAAGCTATTTTCTGGGGTTTATTCTTTTAGAGGAGGTAAAATTCGAGAATATTTTTTATTATTTCTTCATTGATTTCCTTTAAATTTATTAATTTTAAGGAGAGATATTTGTTTATTTTGACTTTAATTAATTTAAGTAGTTTATTTAAAATATTGATTTGTGGTGTCAAAGATATGATTAGTCATTTTAGATCGTGAAATATTTATCATTTGTAGAATTAGATTTTTAATTTTAATTTTAATTAGATTAATTTGTTTTTCATCTAGTTTATTTTATTTATTAAATGATTGGGTTATTTTTTTGGAGTGAGAAGTGGTTAGATTAAATTCAGTTAGAATTGTGATAACTTTTTTATTTGATTGGATAAGTTTATTATTTATATCTTTTGTTTTATTAATTTCTTCTTTGGTAATTTATTATAGAAGGGAATATATGTCGGGGGATATAACTATAAATCGTTTTATTATATTAGTTCTTATATTTGTGTTGTCTATAATATTGTTAATTATTAGTCCTAATTTAGTAAGAATTTTATTAGGTTGAGATGGGTTAGGGTTAGTGTCTTATTGTTTAGTAATTTATTTTCAAAATATTAAGTCTTATAATGCTGGTATATTAACTGCTCTTTCTAATCGAATTGGTGATGTAGCTTTTTTATTAGCTATTGCTTGAATGTTGAATTATGGGAGTTGAAATTATATTTTTTATTTAGAAGTTATAAAAAATAGATTTGAGATGGGGGTTATTGGTGTTTTAATTGTATTAGCAGCTATAACTAAAAGTGCTCAAATTCCCTTTTCTTCTTGGTTACCTGCTGCGATAGCTGCACCTACTCCTGTATCTGCTTTAGTTCATTCTTCAACTTTGGTTACTGCTGGAGTTTATTTATTAATTCGGTTTAATATTTTATTGAGAGGTAGTTGATTGGGAGACTTACTTCTTTTGTTATCTGGTTTAACTATATTTATGGCTGGATTGGGAGCTAATTTTGAGTTTGATTTAAAAAAAATTATTGCTTTATCTACTTTAAGACAATTAGGTTTAATAATGAGAATTTTATCAATAGGGTTTTATAAATTGGCTTTTTTTCATTTATTAACTCATGCTTTATTTAAGGCTTTGTTATTTATATGTGCTGGGGCTATTATTCATAATATGAATAATTCTCAGGACATTCGTTTGATAGGTGGTTTGAGTGTTTATATGCCTTTGACTTCTGGTTGTTTTAATGTTGCTAATTTAGCTCTTTGTGGGATGCCTTTTTTAGCTGGGTTTTATTCAAAGGATATAATTTTAGAAGTTGTTTCTTTAAGTTATATAAATGTTTTTTCTTTTTTTTTGTACTTTTTTTCTACTGGACTTACTGTTTGTTATTCTTTTCGGTTGGTTTATTATTCTATAACTGGAGAATTAAATTGTGGTTCTTTAAATATACTAAATGATGAGGGTTGAGTTATGCTTCGAGGGATAAGAGGTTTATTGATTATGAGAATTATTGGGGGTAGAATGTTAAGATGATTAATTTTTTCTACTCCACATATAATTTGTTTACCTAGTTATTTGAAGTTGTTAACTTTATCTGTTTGTATTTTAGGAGGATTTTTGGGTTATTTAATTTCAATTGTTTCTGTGTTTTATTTTAATAAATCTTTAAATAGATATTTAAGTAGATTTTTTTTTGGTTCAATATGATTTATACCTTATATCTCTACTTATGGGGTTATTAATCCTCCTTTAGTATTAGGTGGGGAAATTAGTAAATCTTTTGATCAGGGGTGATCTGAGTTTTTTGGTGGTCAAAATTTATATAGTGAGTTAATTAAATTGTCTCAATCTATAATTATTATGCATAATAATAATTTAAAGATTTATTTGTTATTATTTGTTTTATGAATTATTATCTTATTTTTCTTTTTGACAATTTATTTAAATAGCTTAAGGTTTAGAGCATAACATTGAAGATGTTAGGGTAATTGTTGTAATTTTTGAATATAGTGAATAAAGATTAGTAATTTATAAAAATATTTAAATTTTGTTTTTACAATGAAAATGTAATGTTTTTGTTAAACTATATAAATAGAAGTACAAATGGAGTTTAACCATTAAAAGATAAAAGTTAGCGGCTTTTTCTTGGACGTCATACTTCCTTAATTGGAGATGGGTCTCAGTTTTATCATTAACAGTGATAGGCCTCTTTTTGGCTTCAATTAAAAATATTTTATAGTAAAGAATAAGGGTATTTATAATACCTAGTATTAGGTCGAAACTAATTGTGATCTATCACTTCATATTCTTTTAAGGTAGATTGAGTATTCAATACTTTTTGAGTGCAAATCAAATGTTATAGTTAACTACAACCCTAATTTGATCAATTTAATATTCCTTGGTTTCATTCGTGGTATAATCCAATGATTAAGATAATAATAAAGATAATTGATGTTCTGGTTCAAATTAATAAATTTGAGACGTAAATAATTAAAATTATTGGTAAAATTAAAGCGATTTCTACATCAAAAATTAAGAAGATGATGGTGATTAAGAAAAATCGTAATGAAAAAGGTAGACGTGAAGAAGATTTGGGGTCAAAACCGCATTCAAATGGTGAGCTTTTTTCTCGGTCTGTTAAAGCTTTTTTTGATAAGGTGGAAGCTAAAATTATTACGATGCTTGTGATGATGAGTAGAATTGATGCTATAGTGATTATTGAAAATATTATCTATACTACTTTATTAGTAGGCCTTATGATTGGAAGTCAAATATACTTATATACTATATAGATATTTAATTAACCTCCTCATCAGTAAATTGAAATATAAAGGAAAAGTCATACGATATCTACAAAATGTCAGTATCAAGCTGCTGCTTCAAATCCAAAATGGTGTCTTTTAGAAAAATGGTTGTTTAAATGCCGGATTAGACATACTAAAAGGAATGTAGTTCCAATTAATACATGAATTCCGTGGAATCCTGTTGCTATAAAAAACGTAGAGCCGTACACGGAATCTGCGATAGTGAATGGGGCTTCAACATATTCATATGCTTGAAGGATTGTGAAATATACCCCCAGTAATACTGTAAAAAATAATCCTTGTGTTGCTTGGGAGTGGTTACCTTCTATTAATCTGTGGTGAGCCCATGTTACAGTAATTCCTGATGATAATAAAATAGCGGTGTTTAATAAGGGGATTTGGAATGGGTTAAAAGGTTGGATTCCAGCAGGGGGCCATGTGGCTCCTAATTCAATGGCAGGAGATAATCTGCTGTGAAAGAATGCTCAAAAAAAAGATAAAAAAAAGAGAATTTCTGATAAAATAAATAAGATTATTCCTCATCGAAGACCTAAGGTTACTGGTAGTGTGTGAAGGCCTTGGAATGTTCCTTCTCGAGAAACATCACGTCATCATTGATAGACTGTTAAAATAGTAATTATGTTTCCCAATAAAAATAATGAAATATCATATTGATGGAATCATTTAACTAATCCTGATACGGAGGTTATAGCTCCGATTGCTCCTGTTAGGGGTCATGGGCTATAATCTACTAAGTGGAATGGGTGATTTGAGTGTGTTGACATTAATTTACTTCTCTAGAGTACAGTGTTCTTAAAACTGCAAATACGTATGATTGAATAATTGCAACAGCGGATTCAAGAACTAGTAGAGCAATTTGCCCTATTAATAAAAAAGATACGATTGTGTACGATAAAGATGGTCCTGTGTTTCCTAATAAAGTTAAAAGTAAGTGACCTGCAATTATGTTTGCAGCTAATCGTACAGCTAGGGTTCCTGGTCGGATGATGTTGCTAATAGTTTCAATGCAAACTATAAAAGGTATTAGTACTGCAGGAGTTCCTTGTGGCACTAAGTGTGCGAATATATGCTGCGTATGATTGATTCAACCATAGAGTATAAAACATAACCATAATGGTATAGCTAAGGTTAGAGTTAGAGTTAGATGGCTTGTTCTAGTAAAAATATATGGGAATAATCCTATAAAATTATTGAATAAAATTAATGAAAATAGTGATACGAAAATGAAAGTTGAGCCGGAATGTCCTGATGGTCCTAGTAAAGTTTTAAATTCTTTGTGAAGTGTTGTTAAAATAGAATTTCAGAATACATGTCATCGTGATGGTATTAATCAGTATCTAGAAGGAATTAAAAGTAATCCTAGGAATGTTCTTATTCAATTTAATGATAAATTGAAAATGCTTGAGGAAGGGTCAAATACGGAGAATAAATTTGTTATCATTTTCAGTTTAGAGATGAGGTTGAATGTTTTTTCGAGATTTGTGAAATAGGTGTTTGAGGAGTTATTGAATAGAAGTTTATTATACTAAATAAAATAAAAGTAATTGAAAAAATTAGGAATAAGCTTAATCAACCGATTGGGGCTATTTGTGGAATTAAAAAATATTGAATGTTCAATAATTTCAGTTTGACATACTAATGTTATATATTTAACTAATTTTTTCATTAGAAGTAAGTGCTAATTTACTATAAAATGGTTTAAGAGACCAGTACTTGCTTTCAGTCATCTAATGATGGGTTATAGATTAGTTCTATTAGTAACTCATTTAATGAAATTATTTACAGGAATTCTTTCGATTACAATTGGTATAAATCTGTGGTTAGCTCCACAAATTTCGGAGCATTGTCCGTAAAATAATCCTGGTCGATTTATTAAAAAATTTGTTTGATTTAATCGACCAGGGGTTCCGTCAACTTTTACCCCTAGAGCGGGTACTGTTCAAGAGTGAATTACGTCGGCGGCTGTCACTAATACTCGAATTTGTGAATTTATAGGTAGAGTCACTCGGTTATCTACATCGAGTAAGCGGAATCCTTCCGTCGGTAGTTCATTTGTTGGGGTTATATATGAATCAAATTCAACGTTTATGAAGTCTGAATATTCATAGCTTCAATATCATTGATGTCCAATAGTTTTTAAAGTTACTGATGGTTCATTAATTTCGTCAAGTAAGTAAAGTAGCCGAAGAGAAGGGAAGGCGATGAATAGTAAAATAATAGCTGGTAGGATTGTTCAAATTACTTCAATAGTTTGTCCGTGGAGAAGATTCCGGTTTGTATAAACGTTAAAAAATAGTATAAATATTAAATATCCTACTAATGCTGTAATTATTACTAAAATTATTAAAGCGTGATCGTGAAAGAAGGTAAGTTGTTCTATAAGTGGGGAGGCTCTGTCTTGTAGACCAAGTGCGGCTCATGTTGTCATTAATTTCTAATAAAAGTAAAATACTTTATATATGGAGCTTAAATCTATTGCACTAATCTGCCATATTAGAAATTAGTTAAGAGAGGGAGTTCCGAATAACTGTGTTCGGCTGGAGGAGTATTTTGTAACCATTCAATGGAAGAGCTGAGTTGTATGGGGTAAATGACTTGGCGTTGGGTAATAAATCTTTCTCAAATGATAAATAGAAAAAAAATAATTCCTAGTAATGAAATTGAAGAGCCAATTGTAGAGACTACATTTCAAGTAGTATAGGCGTCTGGGTAATCAGAATAGCGTCGAGGTATTCCGGCTAACCCAAGGAAATGTTGAGGGAAGAAGGTTAAATTTACTCCGATAAATATAATAATGAATTGGCTTGTTAATCATTTAGGGTTTAAAGTTAGTCCAGTGAATAAAGGGTATCAGTGGATAAATCCTGCTATAATAGCAAATACAGCTCCTATGGACAATACGTAGTGGAAGTGGGCTACTACATAATAAGTGTCGTGTAGAATAATATCAACCGATGAATTAGCTAATACAACCCCGGTTAATCCCCCTACTGTGAATAGAAATACGAATCCTAATGCTCAGAGTAGGGCTGGGGAATAATTTAATTGTGTTCCATGGAGAGTAGCTAATCATCTAAAAATTTTAATTCCTGTGGGGACAGCAATAATTATAGTGGCTGAAGTGAAATATGCTCGAGTGTCAACGTCTATTCCAACGGTGAATATGTGGTGAGCTCATACAATGAACCCTAGTAAACCAATTGCTATTATTGCATAAATTATTCCTAATGAGCCAAATGTTTCCTTTTTACCAGATTCTTGACTAATGATATGGGAGATTATTCCGAATCCTGGTAAAATTAAAATGTAAACTTCAGGATGACCAAAGAATCAAAATAAATGTTGATAAAGAATAGGGTCTCCTCCTCCAGCTGGGTCAAAGAAAGAGGTATTTAAATTTCGGTCTGTTAGTAGTATTGTAATGGCTCCGGCTAATACAGGTAAGGAAAGTAATAGTAATAAGGCTGTTAATACTACTGCTCATACAAATAAAGGTATTCGGTCAAATGTAATTCCTGTAGATCGTATATTAATAACTGTAGTGATGAAATTTACGGCACCTAAAATAGATGAGATACCTGCTAAATGAAGGGAGAAAATTGTTAAATCAACAGATGCGCCTCCATGTGCAATAATTGAGGATAGCGGAGGGTAAACTGTTCAACCTGTGCCAGCTCCGTTTTCTACTATGCTGCTGACTAAAAGTAGGGTGAGAGATGGTGGTAGTAATCAGAAACTTATATTATTTATTCGGGGGAATGCTATGTCTGGGGCTCCAAGTATTAGGGGTACTAGCCAGTTTCCAAATCCTCCAATTATAATAGGTATTACTATAAAAAAAATTATTACGAATGCGTGGGCTGTTACAATAACATTGTAAATTTGATCATCTCCGATTAGAGCTCCGGGGTGTCCTAATTCAGCTCGAACTAAGATTCTAAGAGATGTTCCAACTATACCTGCTCAAGCTCCGAAGATAAAATATAATGTTCCAATATCTTTATGATTTGTTGAAAAAAGCCATTGTTGCGATTAAATGGCTGAAATTTAGGCGATAGACTGTAAATCTATTTATAAGAATTTATTCTTTTTAATTAGGCTTTATAGTCAATAATGACATTAGACTGCAATTCTAAAGGAGTAATAATTTACTAAGGCTTAAAAGATTTATACTTATATTTATAACTTTGAAGGCTATTAGTTTTTTTAACTTAAAACCTTGATAAATTATAAGAATAAATATCTTAAAGATACTAGTGTTAATCTGAAAGTAGAAATAAATGTAAGGGTTAATATAATTTTGAAAGAAGTGTTGTTAATAGACATCGTTGTAATTCAATTGTTTTCATCGTAATTTAGCATGAATGCTGCAAAACAAAGCCGTAAATAGAAAAATAAGGTAATTAAAGTTATAATCGTTAGGGTTGTTATAAGTATGTATTGGTTATTCATCACTAAAAGTTGAATAACTAATCATTTTGGTAAAAATCCGATAAATGGAGGTAGTCCTCCTAAAGACAGTAGGTTGAAGAATAATAAAAATTTTAATGTTTTTGAATTAAAAAATGAGTTAAATAGTTGGTTAATATGTGATATTTTGAAATTGTTTAGTATAAAAATTAAACTGAAAGATAGGAATGTATAAAAGGAAAAATAAATTAATCATATTGATTCGTTAGTTTGTATAGCGGCGAGCATTCAGCCTAGATGATTAATAGATGAAAATGCTATTAATTTTCGTAGTGATGTTTGGTTTAATCCTCCTAATGATCCTACAATTGTTGATAGAATAATTACTAGAGTGATAAAATTATTTTGTGGTATATAAGAAATTAATATAAGTGGGGCAATCTTTTGTCAGGTTATTAAAATTAATCTATTTATTCAGGAAAGACCTTCTATTACATTAGGGAATCAAAAATGGAAAGGAGCAGCTCCACTTTTTAGTAAAAGGGAGGATGTGATAATAAGATCGGTGTAAGTGGGGGTTTCTTGGTTAATTGGGAAATTGTTTATATAACTTATGATAATAGCAAACAATAATACTGCAGAGGCTATTGCTTGAGTTAGAAAATACTTTAAAGAGGCTTCTGTAGATATTAAATTATTATTATTTATTAGGGGGATAAAAGCTAATAAATTAATTTCTAAACCTATTCAAGCACCTAATCAAGAATTAGATGATACAGTAATTATTGTTCTTGTTATTAAAATAAAAAAGAATATAATTTTAGCTGAATTATTTAAAATTAAAAAGAAAAGGATTAGAACCTTTATAAATGGGGTATGAGCCCAGTAGCTTAATTAGCTTATCTTTTTAAATATATTTTGGTGTATGATGCACAAAAGTTTTTGATACTTTTAGAAATAGTTTAATTCTGTTAAATATAATGAATGTAATTTTATTACATAATTTACCCTATCAAGGTAACCCTTTTGTCAGGCAATTCATT